GCTTTTTGACAAGCGCCTGCCGCAACAGGTCGTGTGAACCAAAATCCTATTAATAGATAAGAGCACATTCCAACCAATTCCCAAAAAATATAAATTTGTATCAAATTCGAACTTGTAACTAATCCTAACATGGAAGCATTGAAAAAACTCATGTAAGCAAAAAATCTCAAATATCCTTGATCATGAGACATATAATTGTCACTATAAACAAGAACCTGAATTCCAACTGTAGTGATTAATATTGACATAATAGAAGTAAGTGGATCAATAAAGTATCCGAACTCGAAAGAAAAATCATTATTGATGGTCCAAGACCTTAGGGATTGATAGATAAAAGTTCGATCTATTTGCTCAATAGATAGATCGATCGAAAAAATCATAACTATACTTAACAATAAAATACTAAGAAAAGCCCACATACGACGAAGATGTTTTGTTGCGGTCGGAAAAAGTAGAAGTCCCACCCCTATTAACATAGGGACTGGAAGTGGAACTAAAGGTACGATCCAGGAATATTGATATGTATGTTCCATAAAATCAATAAAATAATACTAATTGTTTTTATTCTTAATTCATTGTTTCTGATTCACCGGTTCTTATCTCTTTTAAAAGTGATTAATAAAAAAAATTTTTCTTTTTCTATTCATAGTTATTTTGAATCTTTCCCAACAACTTAAAAAAATGAAAAGTCCAAAGCAATCAAATGTTTTAACTAAGCTACTAGTCAAAAATAAATAATTATTTTATACTTTATACTAAGTAAGATTTTTATGAAGATAGAGCAAATTCAAAATGGAGATAGAGCAAATTCAAATTTCAATTATTATTCCCTAATTACACGAATTTATGTACATAGATCAAGACTAAAGAATTACACCAAATTAAGTTTCATAGAAATCGTAGGCTGGCCCAGAGCGTTCCCCAATAAAATACGAACTAGGTTTTTTAGTTTGTTTATTTTTTGTTTATTCACAATCATTAACTAGTTCATCTCGGAACGTATTGATTGTCTTCCATTACAATAAAAGGCATTTAATAACCAATTACTAGAAAAAAATGATTAGGTCGAGAAAACCTATTCGATGTATTTTTCATGGATAAATGCAGCATGCCGAAAATAGCCAAAGATAAACGCGGAAGGGCCTTTTCTTTTTTTTATCAACTTCAACCAATTCTATTTCTATTATATAGCACAATCCACCCTATAGATATCGGTTTGAATAGGTATATAAGGGTACCGCCAATAATTCCGAAATACAAATTCCTTTTTCCCCGATATTTATGGAATCAAAATTGAAAAAATCCCTTATTCAGTTGTTTTTCTTTTTTGTTCTAGTAAGATTTTATGCCATTTTTGCATATTTCTATTTATTTCTTTTTTCTCTAAACTAACTACCTTTAGAAAAAATACACAGATAATGAGAAATGAATAGGCAAACTAAAAAATGACTCGTTTTAACAACAGATGTCTTTCACATCCAATTTGAGCAATGAATAACCTTTTCTTTTTTGAATGGCAGTTCCAAAAAAACGTACTTCTATATTAAAAAAACGTATTCGTAAGAATATTTGGAAAAAAGGGGGGTATTGGGCAGCGTTGAAGGCTTTTTCGTTAGCGAAATCCCTTTCTACTGGGAATTCAAAAAGTTTTTTTGTACAAGAAATAAATAAGAAAACATTGAAATAATCTGAATCCGCCTGACTCAAAAAAGAGTTAATTGTGTTTCGAATTTATACTCTATAGTATAGAAAAGCCGAAAAAAAATAAGTAACCATTCCCCTTTCGTAATGTTTTGAACCAATTGATTTGCCTACTGAATTCGAAAAATAAAAATAAAAAGAAAACGTACTTTTTTTTATTTGAAAATGGAATCAAGACAAACTAGAAAGTTTCACCTTTCTTTTTATTTGAATATTTTTTTTATTCCCAGGATGGGGATTCTTATTTTCCCCATCACCCCACCATACACCCGAAACAAGAAGAATTTTTCTATTGTCTCTAATACGTCCAGCCCAATACCTAATTGATTTGATCAATCTTAGCACAAATTAATACTGAAAAAAAAACTAACAATTACAACAACACAAAGTTCTCAAAAATGAAAAAAAGAAAAAGAACCCTTTTTTGAGTTGTTCCCCGAATTGAAGTTAGAACTAGTTAGTTACAGCCGTTACAACAGTTCTAGTTTATCAAACCAGAAACTATGAAAGTTAAGTTAAATAAAACCGAAACCTTAAATAATTAAATAAGACGACAAAGGGTGGAATCTTTAAATCTCCACTTTAATCTCGACGATTGACTAATAATAGGTTATTATGATTTCGAGCAAGCCGCTATGGTGAAATCGGTAGACACGCTGCTCTTAGGAAGCAGTGCTAGAGCATCTCGGTTCGAGTCCGAGTGGCGGCATAGCATCTTCAAAAAGATATACAAAAGGTGCTCTAAGGAATTTAATTTCTGATTTCCATTCTGTATATTTGAGGTATTCTCGCTTTTAATTTTTTTTTTATGATCTTTTCAACTTTAGAGCATATATTAACGCATATATCCTTTTCGGTCGTTTCAATTGGAATTACAATTTATTTACTAACCTTATTAGTCGATGAAATCAGAGGACTATATGATTCATCAGAAAAGGGTATGATAGCTACCGCTTTCTGTCTAACAGGATTATTAATCACCCGTTGGATTTACTCGAGACATTTCCCATTAAGTGATTTATATGAATCATTAATCTTTCTTTCATGGAGTTTCTCCATTATTCATAGGATTTTCGATTTAAAAAAAAATCAAAATCATTTAAGTGCTATAACGGCACCAAGTGCTATTTTTACCCAAGGTTTTGCTACTTCGGGTTTTTTAACCAAAACCCATCAATCCGGAATATTAGTACCCGCTCTCCAAGTCCAGTGGTTAATGATGCACGTAAGTATGATGGTATTGGGCTATGCAGCTCTTGTATGTGGATCCTTATTATCCACGGCTCTTCTAGTCATTACATTTCGAAAAGTGATAAGGGTTTTTTTGAAAAGAAAAAATTTTGTAAATGTAAATGAGTCGTTTTGCTTCGGTGAAATCCAATACATGAACGAAAAAAGGAATGTTTTACTAAATACTTTTTCCGCTAGAAATTATTACAGGTATCAAGTGATTCAACAATTGGATCGCTGGAGTTATCGTATTATTAGTTTAGGATTTATCTTTTTAACCATAGGGATTCTTTCGGGAGCAGTATGGGCTAATGAGGCGTGGGGGTCTTATTGGAATTGGGATCCAAAAGAAACTTGGGCATTTATTACTTGGACTATATTCGGGATTTATTTACATACTCGAACAAATACAAATTTGGAAGGTGTAAATTCCGCAATTGTCGCTTCTACGGGCTTTCTTATAATTTGGGTATGCTATTTCGGAGTCAATCTATTAGGAATAGGGTTACATAGTTATGGTTCATTTAATTAACATCTCCTTGAATTGAGGAAAGGGCTTGATGAAGACAAACATAGGACAGCGCATAGATCGAAACGAAACTTAGTGTTAGTGTAAGACGCCGAGAACCTTTTGAATCTCCGCACTGCTTGATTCAAAAGGTTCTTACAAGCGCCAAAGGCGTTTGGTCACAAGTCAAATTCGATTATTTTATTTCTTTTTTTTTTTCAAAATAATGGGATTTCGTTTTGATTTTTTTTAGTCATGAAAACTATCGATAAAAAAATTAGATATAATAGCTTCGGCCTTGTCCACTGATAGTGAGAGAACGAAATCCGGATAAATACCAATACCTATTACGGGTAGAAGAATAGAGATCACAACAAATAACTCCCGTGGTCCAGAATCAAAAAAAGAAGAGTTTGGTGGGGCATTAAATAGCTTGTACCCATAGAACATTTGCCGTAACATAGATAATGAATAAATAGGAGTTAATATCATTCCAATTGCCATTCCAAAAGTGATTAGTATTTTTGGCATTAAAAAAAATTTTTGGCTGGTAATTATTCCCAAAAATACTATCAATTCCGCAACAAAACCACTCATGCCGGGTAGTGCAAGCGAAGCCATCGATAAGATACTGAATAGTGTGAATATCTTTGGAATTGGGATAGCCAGTCCGCCCATTTCGTCGAGATAAGCAAGACGCATTCTATCATAACTCGTTCCTGCCAAGAAAAAAAGTGCAGCACTAATAAACCCATGAGAAATTATTTGTAAAATGGCTCCATTGAGGCCTGTATCGGTTATCGAGCCAATTCCTAGAATTATGAAACCCATATGAGATACCGAGGAATAGGCTATTCTTTTTTTTAAATTCCGTTGGCCAGGAGATGTTGAAGCTGCATAAATTATTTGCATGGTACCTACTATCATGAACCAGGGGGAAAATAGAGAATGGGCGTGCGGTAATAGTTCCATATTGATCCGAATCAACCCATACGCTCCCATTTTTAATAAGATTCCGGCTAGAAGCATACAAGTACTGTAATGTGCCTCTCCGTGGGTGTCTGGTAACCATGTATGGAAGGGTATAATCGGTAATTTGACAGCAAAAGCAATCAAAAATCCAATATAGAATATTATTTCCAGTGCCGCAGGATACGATTGATTAACTAATGTTTCCAAATTTAATGTTGGTTCATTGGAACCATATAAACCGATACCCAAAACTCCTATTAAAAGAAAAACGGAACCTCCTGCAGTGTACAAAATAAATTTTGTGGCTGAATAAAGGCGTTTCTTTCCACCCCACACGGCCAGAAGTAGATAAACGGGAATTAATTCTAATTCCCACATGATGAAAAAAAGTAAAAGGTCTCGAGAAGAAAATGGTCCTATTTGACCGCTGTACATCGCTAACATCAGGAAATGGAATAGTCGGGAATTTCGAGTAACTGGCCGAGCCGCTAAAGTAGCTAAAGTAGTGATAAATCCCGTCAGTAAAAGGGGTCCTATGGAAAGTCCATCTATTCCCAACCGCCAGTCAAAATCAAAAAAGGTGATCCATTTATAATCCTCTGCCAGCTGGATTAATGGATCGTCCAATTGGAAATTATAACAGAATGCATAGGTCGTTAGAAGGAGTTCTAAGACACATATATATATTGTATATCCTCTAGTCACCTTATTTCCTCTATGAGGGAGAAAGAAAATTAAAGAACCCGCGGCTATCGGAAAAACTACAATTAGTGTTAACCAAGGAAAATAATTCGTGGTAAAGACAAGATACACTCGGCCCAGAAAAACCCGTGCTCGAAACTCAAAATAGAATATATTCTTATTTTTTTTTTCTTTTTCGAGTACGGGTTTTTGTCGGTAATCGGTAAAAAAAAAAGAAACTGTATTTAGAAGGGATTCAGATGGGTTTTTGGTAACGTATCAATATCAATAAGCTAGACCCATGCTTCGAGTTGTTTCATGCCATAAATAAACCCGAACACTCAAGAAATCCGTTGGACAGGCGGATTCGCATCGCTTACAACCAACACAGTCCTCTGTTCTTGGAGCAGAAGCAATTTGCTTTGCTTTACATCCGTCCCAAGGTATCATTTCTAATACATCTGTGGGGCAAGCTCGGACACATTGAGTACACCCTATACATGTATCATAAATCTTTACTGAATGTGACATTGGATCTATCAATTTTTGTTTTGAACTTTTTAATTTTCGATCTAGTCAATTTGGAAATATCGTATATTTAAACACCAGATGAATCAATGATTTACCAGAATTTTTCTAATTAACCCACTTTTGGATCAACTCCTAAGAGGGAACAAAGATACTTTGATTTCTTTCGGTTTGACAACCATGATCAAGGTTAGGGCATATTATATATCCTAAGCCGAATTGATGAATATTATGATTTCTAAATGCTATTTATTCAATAAAGTCGATTGATTGATACGAGTCGATTTTCTGTTACGATAAATTGACGAAACAATAGCTGATCCGATAGCTGCTTCGGCGGCTGCAATAGCTATAACAAAAATTGAGAAAATATTTCCTTTTAATTGTCGACTATCAAAAAAATCAGAGAATGTTACGAAATTGATATTAACTGCATTTAGTATAAGTTCAAGACACATCAGGGCCCGAACCATATTTCGGCTCGTAATCAATCCATAGATACCAATAGAAAATAAATAGGCACTCAAAACAAGTACATGCTCGAGCATCATTGACCAACTCCGTACCAATTTCGATTCATTTCAATATGAACAATAATGCAAGTGATTTGATTGCTTAGAATATACCAAGTACGGAGCAAAAGAATCTATTTGATAATAGATCGAATACAAAAATTTCGATTTTGATTTTCTATTGATCCATGAATAGTATTCAACTAGACTTTAAAGAATTGAAGGAAAATAGATGTGATAACACATAAAAAAGTAGAATTGGGATTGCTGTTTCTAGTTCTAAAGATTTGTTACTGACGAGCCACGGCAATTGCACCTATCAAAGCAACTAAAAGAATTATTGAAACGAGTTCAAATGGAAGAAAAAAGTCTGTTGATAAATGAATTCCAATTTGTTGACTATTACTTATCAAATCTTGTTCGATAATCTGGTTGGGTCGTGTAGTCCAAATAATCCTGTACCACGACGTATCTAGAATAGTAGCGATTAGCGAAAAAAAAATACTTGTACAAACCAGGGAAGTAAGCCCATCACCAACAGTCCAAAGATTCAAATGAAAATCTTTGGAATAGTCTGAACCATTCATGAACATTACAGCAAATATGATTAAAACATTTACAGCTCCCACGTAAATAAGGAGCTGCGCGGCAGCTACAAAATGGGAATTTGCTAGAATATAGAATAAGGATATACAAACAAGAACCAATCCCAAGGAAAAGGCAGAATAAATCGGGTTGGTAAATAATACCACTCCCAGACCTCCTAATATAAGACCTGATCCCAGAAAAACTAAAAGAAAATCATGTATTGGTCCAGGCAAATCCATTATGTTAAAATAAGAGATAAATAAATCGAAATCTTTTTCATGAATTTATTGAACCGACCAGGAAATTTTTTTTTATGAGACATTCCCAATTCCAATTGAATGAAATTCGAATCTATTAAGTGGGAATTGGTACGGATACGTATACAGTTATTGGATAAATTTCCTTCTTTTCTTTATTCGAAATGGCAATTTGAAATTGAAGCTATATATATAATTGAAGCTATATATATATAGTTCGAAAAAGCTTCGGTCTATATATTATTTCAATACAAATAAAGTTGTCCTTCTCATCAACCAATCAATAGTTGGGATTTGGAGTTATTGACCAAGCAAAGAAAAAAACCTTATTCCTTTATACCAAAATACCAAATATACCAAAATGGAACCTTAGTAATTCGAAATTAAAAGGTTTAGCCATTTTTTCCATTTTTTCTTTGAGGCGAATTCAACACTGTTCGAATTGTAAAATCGTCAATGACTGACATTGGTAAACGACCTAAAGCAATTTGATTATAATTCAATTCGTGACGGTCGTAAGTAGCAAGTTCATATTCTTCAGTCATTGATAAACAATTTGTTGGACAATACTCAACGCAGTTACCACAAAAAATACAAATTCCAAAATCAATACTGTAATTAAGCAATCGTTTCTTTCGAATATCTGTTTCAAATTTCCAATCAACAACAGGCAGATCTATAGGACATACGCGAACGCATACTTCACAAGCAATACATTTATCAAATTCAAAATGGATTCGACCGCGAAAACGCTCCGATGTGATTAATTTTTCATAAGGATATTGAATAGTTACAGGTAAACGATTTGCTTGGGATAAAGTAATCATGAAACTTTGACCAATGTACCTTGCAGCTCGTATTGTTTGTTGACCATAATTCATGAAACCAGTTACCATAGGGAACATATCGTGAATATCTATGAATAATTTGAGTTTCTTTCTCTTGTTTGAGACAAGTAGTGAATATTCTATTCCTTTTTTCTTTATAGCGAAAGGAGTTGGGAAGAAGTTGTTAATAATAGATTACCGAGAGAAATAGGTAAAAGAAATTTCCAGCCAAGATTTAATAGTTGGTCCATTCTTAGTCTCGGTAAAGTCCACCTTGTTGTAATCGGAACGAACAAGAACAAATAAGTTTTAGCTAATGTAATAAAGATACCAATTGTCGTTCCAAAGATTCCATCCGCTTTATTTATTTCAAATAGCTCAGGAACAAATAGGTATGGAATGGAAAGATTCCAACCCCCCAAGTAAAGAACTGTTAGAAATAATGAGGAAACTAATAGATTTAGATAGGAAGCAACGTAAAATAAACCAAATTTGATTCCTGAATATTCGGTTTGATAACCTGCTACTAGTTCTTCTTCTGCTTCTGGTAAATCAAAAGGTAATCTCTCGCATTCCGCTAGGGAAGAAATTAGAAAAACGATAAACCCTATAGGTTGACGCCACAAATTCCACCCCCAAAAACCATATTTTGATTGTGCCCCAACTATATCAACTGTACTTGAACTGTTAGATAATCATAGTCGGTGGTAACATTACGGTTCCCATCGCTATTCCAAAACCGTACATGAGATTTTCACCTCATACGGCTCCTCAGGGCCACAAATAAATGTAAGGACCGGACCAGTATTAGTTATCTTGATATGTTATAGGATAGAGAAAGTCAAAATCAAAATCTAGCGGAGGATCCCCAATTATACCACAGGAATTCTGTCTGCTCTAAGGATAAAAAAAACAGTATTTCGGAATTAATCTCATCCTTTAAGAATTTCAATTTTGCTGTGTTGAGTAATAACTTAATCAACCCTTCAATAAAATACTCCTTGTAGAAATATCAATAGATATTTCAACCCATCCTTTTAGTTTCGATTACGAAAAAGAATTAGACATTACACTAGTTCATGAATCATGACACGAATTTTATTTCTATCAATATATGAAAGAAAGAATAAAAGGATTAAAAGGATCGTTTTCTATTGTAATTGTAGTTTTTCTATTTTTTTTGTTCCTCTTCTTCTTTCTGAGAGAAAAGGGTGCTTAAAAAAGGGGTAAAGGATTATTTCGTTCCTGATAGTTATTTCTTTAACTGGCGGATAGGAGCATACTCTGGATCGGAATTGTGGTGTGGGGAGTACTGCCTGATCATTTCTACCAACTTAAAGCCCCATTTACGATTCTTTTTATGTTATGCAGAAGTATCCTTTTAGATAATTGACATAATCTACATTACTAACCCGTTGTGCGTATTTTGGTGTTCCTTCCTATCCACCCATTTTTTGTTTTCAACCCCCGTAATATATATCTATTGTAATACATACAAACGCTAATGAAAATTCCATAGGGTTGGTCTTTTGAGCCCGCTTCAAGCTAGGATGACCAATCAACCAATCTTGGGGTAAGGGGCTTCCTCCACTTTGACTTTTGTTTACTTCCCCTTAACGCTTGTACATAGGAAATGAGACTTAAGCCACTTGTACTACGAATTTGAAAGTTGTTTTCTTTCACTCATATATAACTATCAAATTTCGTTTATTAACCTAATTTATTAATCTAAAGAATAAATAAATGAATAAAAAACGGAAGATTTCTATTCAAGTTCTTTTTTTTTTCTCGAACGAAAAGCAAAACAATAGGAAAACAAAAAGCTTAGGTTTTAGCGAATCGCACGTAGAGATATTGATAAAACACATAAAGTTAATGGTATTTCATAACTAATCGATTGAGCAGCAGCTCGCAGACCACCTAAAAAGGAATATTTATTATTTGATCCATATCCTGACATAAGAAGTCCAATGGGGGCAATACTTGAAATGGCAATCCATAAAAAAATACCGATATTGAGGTCAGCTAAAACAAAGTTATAACTAAAAGGAATTACTGAATAACTTAGTAGAATTGCTATGACTGCTATAGATGGTCCAATACTGAATAAACTACTATTTCCTCTAGATGGAAGAAGGTTTTCTTTGAAAAGTAGTTTTGTTCCATCTGCTAAAGCTTGAAGAATTCCCAAGGGACTGGCGTATTCAGGCCCAATACGTTGTTGTATTCCTGCAGATATTTCTCTTTCTAACCACACAATTACTAGGACACCTATTGTGATTGCTACTACAGGAGTCGAAATAGGGGCAAGCACCCACACGATCCCATAGACCTCTTGAGGGGATTCCACTCTGGAAAAAGAATTGATATCTTGTACTTCTGTTGTATCAATTATCATTTCAACGATCAACTTCCCCCATAATGATATCTATACTACCTAATATTGTCATAATATCAGCCAATTTCATTCTTTTAACTAACTGAGGAAGAATTTGCAAATTGATAAAACCCGGTGGGCGAATTTTCCATCTCCAAGGAAAACCACTTTGATCTCCTATCAGAAAAATTCCCAATTCTCCTTTTGGGGCTTCTACTCTCACATAAAGTTCTTGTTTCGTCAATTCAAAGGTGGGAGAAGGCTTTTTACTAATGAATCGATCTTCAAAATCATTCCCTTCTGGATCGTTTTCTCTATCAAAACATCGGATTTCTAAATTTTCATAGGGTCCTCCCGGAATTCCTTCTAAAGCCTGTTGAAGAATCTTTACAGATTCCGTCATTTCACCGATTCGGACTAAATAACGAGCTAATGAATCTCCTTCTTTTTGCCACTGGACTTCCCAATCAAATTCGTCATAACACTCATAATGATCAACTTTACGAAGATCCCATTCTATTCCAGACGCTCGTAGCATTGGTCCGGATAAACCCCAATTTATTGCTTCTTCTCCACCAAGAATGCCTACTCCTTCAACTCGTTCTAAAAAAATAGGGTTTCGCGTAATAAGTTTTTGATATTCACCAACCCCCGTTAAAAAATAATCGCAGAAATCCAAACATTTATCTATCCAACCATGAGGTAAATCAGCTGCTATTCCTCCGATACGAAAATAATTATGCATCATCCTCATACCGGTGGCAGCTTCGAACAGATCATATACTAATTCTCTTTCTCTGAAAATATAGAAGAAAGGAGTCTGTGCGCCAATATCTGCCATAAAAGGGCCAAGCCATAACAGATGGGAAGCTATACGACTCAACTCCAACATAATGACTCTGATATAGCTGGCCCTTTTGGGTACTTGAATATTTCCCAACAGTTCGGGTCCATTTACAGTTATTGCTTCGGTGAACATAGTAGCTAAATAATCCCAACGGGTTACATAAGGCAGATATTGTATAATTGTTCGGTTTTCCGCAATTTTTTCCATACCTCGGTGTAAATAACCCAATATTGGTTCACAGTCAATAACATCTTCACCATCTAGAGTAACGATGAGACGAAGAACACCGTGCATTGATGGGTGGTGAGGTCCCATATTGACTATCATAAATTCTTTTTCTGTAGCTAGTATACTCATAGGTTTTTCCTCGATTCATTCTTACATGAATTGTTGAAAACAACAAGAAGTTCATCAAGATTCAAAATAAAATAATTCAAATTTTTTTTTTAATTAACGATTTTTGGACTCTCGAATATTCAACTTACTAATTAATTCTTTATAACGTACTCTATTTTTCTTTGACAAATAAGCTAGCAGACGTTGGCGTTTTTCCAAAATTTTCCGTAAACCCCTTTGAGATAAATAGTCTTTTCTGTGCAATTCTAAATGTGAAGTAAGTCTCCGTATCTTATTAGTGAAACGGAATACTTGAAATTCAACCGATCCACAGTTTTCTTCTTTTTTTTCTTGAACCATAACTGAGACGAATGAATTTTTTACCATAAAACGAAACCCCTCACCCTCCTTTTTTAAGATGAATTTTACTGATCAGTAATAATAATACTAGTTACTTGAATTTGATATACACAATCATCTTAAGTTCGTTATGAACTTGCTAGAAAATCAATATCAATAATCAATCCAATTTTCAATTTGATTAGGGATCCAAAAGGATGGTATATTTCTGCAAAAGAGAAAAATTGGACCTAAAAAAAATAGCTTCTTGATTCATTTATGGATCTAATTAATATGTACGCCATTTAATTGGTATCTTGTATCAGACTGGAATGGAAGATAAGACATGTATCCATTTCTTTGTTTTCATATCCTAAACATGGGACATGATAGATAGGAAAAGTACACTATTAACGAATTTTCAATCGTGGATACATATGTATCCTTACCATACTGAAACGACTCCCATTATTGGTACTAAACCAATAGCGATTCATACAAATTAAATCTTCTAATCGAGAATTGGGCCAAATAAAGAACTTTAATTTAATTAGTTGATTTTTCTCTCTAGAAAGATCTTTGTTTTTATCCAAAATGTGACCCCTGATTTTTCCGTTAGTACAAAATACTGGATTTCTCTGCATACCGTTTTGATTCTTCGAATTGAAACAAATTAGAGTTCTTAATTCTCTACGACGTTTAGGGAATAAAATATTTTCAGGAACAAGCAAATCATAATGATTTTTGTTTCTATTTCCAGTCATTTTTTGATGTTTTGCAATGAATTCATCAAAATTTTTTTTATCAACATAGCCTTTTTCGCGGTATCTTTTAGTAATTTTGCGCTTATTCTTATGAACCAATGAAATACCTACGATTTGATATATAAAAAATTGGCCATCATTTTTTACAGACAAACGACGGGGTTCAATAATAAGCATTCCCCCTTTCGTCAATTCTCTAAGAGCGAAATCCTTCTTAGTGATCAAAATAGCCAAACTAATTTCTCCTCCTTGAATAGAGGCTATAGTAACGTCGCTAGGATTTATCAGTCGAACCAGGTGACAATAGACTTTCATATCATTGAGTATTTTTTCCCTGAAAGAAACAGTACCTCTCCATCTCAACTGCAAACACAAATATTTTTTTAGGAAGAAATCAAGCTGTGCTTCTGTTTCTCTCTTGTATTGCTTTTTCTTTATACGTTTTTTCATGTCCGATCTCGTATAATTTTCTTCAACATCTTTTTCTTGGTTTGAGAGAACTGATCCAAGACTTACTTGCTTTTGGGCATCCGATCCCGGATTTCCTTGGTCTGCGAGTTCTTTTTCTTCTTTACTTTGATTCGATAATTCAAGATCTTCTTTTTGAGTGGATGATATAAAAAGATCCGCTTCGTTCTTTCCGGTTAGAATTTTCTTACCATTTCCATGAAAATTGAAAAGAAGTAATTTGATTGGTATGATCCATGGTTTCCTTCTATATGCATTAAAAAGTAGCACAAATTCTGGAAAGAACCAAGGCTCCAGGTTTGATATAGGACAACTTAGTACTTCTTCATTCATTCCCATCCAATCAAAAAGTGTTCCTTTTTGGTTGGATGGGTTAATTTCTTCATCTTGATGAATTGTAAGATAAAAGGGGCCTCTTTTATTAATTGCATCAATTTTTTTATAATTATCGGACCTAATCTTAGTATTTTGATTACTGCTGGTACCAGTATCCATATCAACCCAGGCTTCAATATTGACCTTATTTCTAAGACAAAAAGTAAGAATTCTCCAATCAAAATATTTTCTATACAAGAATTTTTCCATATCCATAATATCATCTTCTCCTAGATAATTAGGGATAAGGATACCTCCCAACATAGCAAATAATTTTCCTTTCTTTATATTGTAATTATAATAATACTCTTCTTTATTATTTACTTGGCCTAGTAATCTCTCAATATATGAGTCTTTCTTATCTTCATAATTAATCAATTTATATGATAAAAGATCATATCTATAGTGTTTTTTAAAATTCGATTTTTGATTACGTAATGAGTCTGCTTCAAAAAAATGTTGTTTTTCGCAATGAGTTAATCCGTTTTTTTCATATGAATCTCTTTTAGTTAAATTTTGATTTTGAGCCATACAGTGTTGATTGGCTTTATTTCGCCATTCTTGTCGTACTAATCTAGCCCATTTAATCCGAGAGAAATCATATTGAGAATGACCGCTTAACCAGTTTTTCCATGGATTCCTTCCAAAATTCCAAAAAGGTTTATGTCTTAATTGGTAATTAAATATTCCGTGTTTTTCAAAAAAATCCTTTATTTCATTCTTAAGAAATAGAGATGTTCCGTGATATTGAAGAACAGGTCTTAAATTAGAAAAGTTAAAAATTGGGGCTTGTAACAATTTGTAAAATACATACGCTTGGGATTGTGAAAAAGACGATAAATTACAAGAAATCTTTGAATTCTTATTACTAATCTTCGAAAGTGATTTTTTGACAGTCGAAATAAAGTGAATTCTATTTTGATTTGTTTTATTAATTATTTCCGGATTTTCTTCATTATTGTGGATCTTTTTCTCAATAATTTTCATTTTTTTTCTTGTTGATTCACTAAAAGGTTTTGCATTGATTCTTGGAATAGTAAGGGTAGATAGAAAAAAATTTCTGTATAGCTTTTCAATAAAAAAATTTAGATAAAAATAGGATTTACGGGTTAATCGAGTATTTCTTTTTTTGAATATCTGCCAAATCTTTTTTGATGAGTCTAATATTTTAGCAGAATAAGTTGTTTTGTTCGAACTAATATTTGTTTCTTGAGTTAGCGATACTTTTTGATTTTCTTTTGTAATTTTATATATTTGATTTCGTATTCTGCTTGTTCTATTAGTCAGATCTGTCATTTTTTTTTCGGTCCGGGAGAAATTTGGCCAATCCATAGATAGAATTTCAATAGACGATTCGTGAATCTTCTGATTACTGAGTATCGAATTTTTTTGAGTTTCAACCAATTCATCGATTTCTCTCAAGTTTATTTTTGAAAGTTCTTTTATTTTTCCTTCTTTGAAAACCCTTAAAACTATAAAAGACTTAGTTTTCAATTTTATAATTTTTTTTTTTAGTTCTTTTAAAATGGGTTCAAAAAAGGAACGCCGTTTTCGGGGAGAACCAAAGGGCATTTCAGTTTCCAATCCCAAAGCCGTTAAAAAACAAAAATCAGCTTCACTTTTTGCATTTTTATGAGGGGATTGTATCTTAGATCTGTGCCAGGGTTTCAGGCGAAAAGGGAATAGTATC